CATTTATAGGTATAGGATTAGGATTGAATGATTCCTAAAAGCGGATTCAGCCTTTTATTTGAAATTGATTTCATTTAGTAATAGTAAAAATGATAATAACGAATAGAAAGGAATAATGTAATGGCTTAGGTCGTATATCTACGGCGAATTCGCGGTAGAAGAGAAGGTTCCATCGGAACAATTATTTATTTTAGGATACCCTCGTCTCTTTTTTTTTTCAAAAAAAAAAGAGGGGGTGTGGGGAGAAATGACAAAAAGATATTGGAACATCGATTTGGAAGAGATGATGAAGGCCGGAGTTCATTTTGGACATGGTACTAGGAAATGGAATCCTAAAATGGCCCCTTATATTTCTGCAAAGCGTAAAGGTATTCATATTATAAATCTTACTAGAACCGCTCGTTTTTTATCAGAAGCCTGTGATTTGGTTTTTGATGCAGCAAGTAGGGGAAAACAATTCTTAATCATTGGCACTAAAAATAAAGCAGCTGACCTGGTAGCATGGGCTGCAATAAGGGCTCGGTGTCATTATGTTAATAAAAAATGGCTCGGCGGTATGTTAACGAATTGGTCCACTACAGAAACGAGACTTCATAAGTTTAGAGACTTGAGAACAGAACAAAAAACAGGGAGACTCCATCGTCTTACGAAAAGAGATGCGGCCGTGTTGAAAAGACAATTATCTCACTTGCAAACATATCTGGGCGGGATTAAATATATGACGGGGTTACCAGATATTGTAATCATCATTGATCAACACGAAGAATATACGGCCCTTCAAGAATGTATCACTTTGGGAATTCCAACAATTTGTTTAATCGATACAAATTGTGACCCTGATCTTGCAGATATTTCGATTCCAGCCAACGATGACGCTATATCTTCAATCCGATTAATTCTTAACAAATTAGTATTCGCAATTTGTGAAGGGCGTTCTAGCTATATAAGAAATCCGTGATTAATAATAAGATAAATAACTTAACTTACTTTATAAATTTCATAGAGTTATGTAATCAGTTACTATTTCTGAATCTCAAATACCATTTTTTAATCTCAAAAAAGAGATAAAAACTGGGGATATTATGTGATTCGTTGGTATTAAAGAATTAAATAGGTATTCTAAATATATATAGGATTCAAGTAGTCACGTAGAGAAAGAGACGTTTGAATCAAAATAATTTTCTTTATTTTTTCAGAGGGTAATATGAATGTTCTATCCTGTTCCATCAACACACTAAATGGGTTATACGATATTTCTGGTGTGGAAGTAGGCCAACATTTCTATTGGAAAATAGGAGGTTTCCAAGTCCACGGCCAAGTACTTATTACTTCTTGGGTTGTAATTGCTATCTTATTAGGTTCAGCTACTCTAGCTGTTCGGAACCCACAAACCATTCCGACTGGCGGTCAGAATTTCTTCGAATATGTACTTGAATTCATTCGAGATGTGAGTAAAACTCAAATTGGAGAAGAATATGGCCCCTGGGTTCCTTTTATTGGAACAATGTTTCTATTTATTTTTGTTTCTAATTGGTCGGGAGCGCTTTTACCTTGGAAAATCATACAATTACCTCATGGGGAGTTAGCCGCACCCACGAATGATATAAATACTACTGTTGCTTTGGCTTTACTCACGTCAGTGGCATATTTCTATGCGGGTCTTACCAAAAAGGGATTAGGTTATTTCGGGAAATATATTCAACCTACCCCAATCCTTTTACCCATTAACATCTTAGAAGATTTCACAAAGCCTTTATCACTTAGTTTTCGACTTTTCGGAAATATATTAGCTGATGAATTAGTAGTTGTTGTTCTTGTTTCTTTAGTACCTTTAGTGGTTCCTATACCTGTCATGTTCCTTGGATTATTTACAAGTGGTATTCAAGCTCTGATTTTTGCAACTTTAGCCGCGGCTTATATAGGTGAATCCATGGAGGGCCATCATTGACTAGTTTTTGAAAGATTCTTTTTTTAGCTTATCCCAAGGCAACGTATGCGCGGCTCAAAAAAATCTAATCTAATTAGGAAATATAAATATACAACTCACTATATACAATCTAGAGTAATAGCCAAAGATATTAGAGTATAGAATTGTAAAATAAAAAAGGGAAAGAGATCTAAAAGATCTTTTTCCTAAAATTACCGGTTGGTCCACTTATATCATACCATTCTCTCCTGAATAGATATTCGTTTTATATTGTTGGTTAGCCAATCCAAATTTCGGAATCATAATTGGAATAAGAATTCTTGTGGTTTACGACGTGTGAGTAAAAAAAGGGGGATGCTCTATAGAACGATTCCCCTTTCAGTTGATTTTCTTCAGCGATTGACCAAAATAAAATTTTAAGAAAGAATAAATTGCGTGAACTTAGATCAATCAAATAATGATATTTCTATCCAATGATTCGGCCTAAGCAATTTGTCCATTTAGATTGTATCCATGCGGGATAATGATAAAGAAAGGGGAAGGGAAAGAAGAATTTACAAAAAAGGGATTCAGAGAAAATAGGGTGATTCGGATCGGAGAGGAAGGTTGTGCTAGGTATATTATATGTAATAATATCCGCTATACTCTAAGTCAACTTGTTTTTCGACGAATGATTCTCGAATCCGATTGAATCTAAGATGAATGAAGAGTAGGTTTACGTTATGGAAGAAAGACATGTATATGTGATATTAGATATTGACTAGTTATATATGAACTACAGATATATTCAATTTGCCCTACTACTAGAAATTTCGATGGGTATTCCAATAGAAGTCCTTCCGTATCCTCTGGGACTGTGAGTTGAATGAATAAACGGATGAAATCAAGAAAAAGATCGAAGAATTCAAAGAATGGTTCAGAACAAAGAAATGGACGGACGAAAGTCGTACGGATTCGCAAAGACTTTGTCGATAGGAACTAAAAAAGAGATATCGAAGTAAAGTAGTTTTGATCCTTGAATAAGATTATTGATTATTACTTCAATTTGAAGTTTGTAGTGACTTCGACTGGATGAATTGTAGCGATGGAATAATTAAGTTAGAATTCATGGGCTGACTGTATCATTAACCATTTCTTTTTTTTGTATGAGGAACTTATCATGAATCCACTGATTTCTGCCGCTTCCGTTATTGCTGCTGGATTGGCTGTAGGGCTTGCTTCTATTGGACCTGGAGTTGGTCAAGGTACTGCTGCGGGTCAAGCTGTAGAAGGTATCGCGAGACAGCCCGAGGCGGAGGGAAAAATACGAGGTACTTTATTGCTTAGTCTGGCTTTTATGGAAGCTTTAACAATTTATGGCCTGGTTGTAGCATTAGCACTTTTATTTGCGAATCCTTTTGTTTAATCTTATAAATAAGAAAAATAAAATTTTTGCATATTTTATTGCCTTGAACTTGTCATTTGCTTTTTCGAATTATATCAAGATTTCATTCCTAGAATTACTTATTCGTTGAGAAAATAACCCACGGGAAGGGCTGATTTGCGGATGAGGAATTAGCATACCCACTCGCTTTCATCCTTCCCGTTCGTAGTCCAAGGAACTCCCCTTTTTAGGAGGGGTTTCAATTTTCAATAAAGGGGGTAATTCGCCATTTCTAAATCGAATCTTTTTTGACTCGATTTAGAAATAGTAAAATTTATATATATATAAAGGGGGGGCAGGGCGATACAAAAAGAACTCTGTTCTTTTTTTTAGTCTATCTATAAGAGGAGATCATATGAAAAATGTAACCGATTCTTTCGTTTCTTTGGGCCACTGGCCGTCCGCCGGGAGTTTCGGGTTTAATACCGATATTTTAGCAACAAATCTAATAAATCTAAGTGTAGTGCTTGGGGTATTGGTTTTTTTTGGAAAGGGAGTGTGTGCGAGTTGTTTATTTCAAGAATAGGCTGGATCCAACCAGCTGTACTTTTTATGTTATAACTAGGAAATAGAGGTACATGATCTCACGAATGACTTCTGAATAAAGAAATCATATGGAAGAACCATAGCATTTCGTGATTCGTTGGTAAATCCACTTTGATTCTCTATCAACCAAAAATGTGGGACCATTAACTATGGTTAAAGCTAAATCGTTTGAAGTCCAGACGCAGCATGGTACTCTTTCTACCACTATATGACTAGTAATATAGAGATGCTTTCAAAATGAATAATTTATCGATATAGAACACTCATATGGATAAAATAATTTGAACCACTTATTATAAAAATTGGGATTAAATCCCCACCTTTTATCCAATGCTGAATCGACGACCTATGTATGTATGTATTGTGTATAAAGGAAGAAAACCTTTTTTGGATTTTTGGATTTGAAAAAAAAAAAAGAAACAACTTTGTTGACAATTACATATTTTTGTTTGGTCAGAAGAGTCCTCCGACTTTTTTGGTTTTGGATTAGTGATTGGTTTTGATATTTTTATTTTGGAATATGAAGAGAGAATAGAGGATAGGCTCATTACATTCAAAAAAAGATATGGGAATTTATCATAAGTAATTGAGCGTGAGAGCCAAATGAATCGAAAGATTCATGTTTGGTTCGGGAAGGGATCATGTAAGTTTTTAAATGAATGGAAAGAGAATCTACTTTCATTAAGTGATTTATTAGATAATCGAAAACAGAGGATCTTGAATACTATTCGAAATTCAGAAGAACTGCGTGGGGGAGCAATTGAACAGCTGGAAAAGGCCCGGACTCGCTTACGAAAAGTGGAAATGGAGGCAGATCAGTTTCGAGTCAATGGATACTCTGAGATAGAACGAGAAAAATTGAATTTTATTAATTCCACTTCTAAGACTTTGAAACAACTAGAAAATTACAAAAACGAAACTATTCGTTTTGAACAACAAAGGGCGATTAATCAAGTCCGACAACGGGTTTTCCAACAAGCCTTACAAGGGGCTCTAGGAACTTTGAGTAGTTGTTTGAACAACGAGTTACATTTACGTACGATACGTGCCAATATTGGCATGTTGGGGGCAATAACCGATTAGTCCTTCGACTTTAGGTATTAT